ATTGAATAGAACGAGTTACTTTTAGTGCTACTGTGATTTTGAAAATAAACGCGCAAATACCCATCAAAGGTAAGTAAATATACCCGAAACATATAAAATGCAGTTAATCCTATTGTGAAACATGGTATTATTGCAAAAATTGGTGAATATAACCAACTATCATTAAGAATTTCATCTTTGGACCAAAAACAAGCAAGAGGTGGAATACCACAAAGAGAAAGTGTACCTAATAAAAAAGTAGTTCTTGTAATTGGAACATATCTTGTTAAACCACCCATAAGAACCATATTCTGACTTTTTTCTGGTGAATATCCAACAATAGGTTCCATTGAATGAATAATGGATCCAGATCCCAAAAACAATAAAGCTTTAGAATAGGCATGAGTGATCAAATGGAATAAAGCCGCTCGATAAGAACCTATACCTAGAGCTAACATAATATAACCTAATTGAGACATTGTAGAATAAGCTAAACTTCTTTTAATGTCTCTTTGAGCAAGAGAAAAAGTAGCTCCTAATAGTACTGTTATTACACCTATTAAAGAAATGAAATTCATTATATAAGGTATGTCTATGAAAAGGGGAATAAGCCGAGCTACAAGAAAAATTCCTGCTGCTACCATAGTAGCGGCGTGTATAAGGGCCGAGATAGGAGTAGGTCCTTCCATGGCATCAGGTAACCATACGTGGAGGGGGAATTGTGCAGATTTAGCAACTGCACCGACAAATAATAAAGAGGCACACAAAGTAGCAAATAAGGAGCTGACCCCATTATCATGGATCAAGTTATTAGCTATTTCGAACAAATCCCGAAATTCCAAACTACCTGTTATCCAATAAAGACCTAAGATTCCTAATAATAAACCAAAATCTCCTACACGATTAGTTACAAAAGCTTTTTGACAAGCACTTGCGGCAATCGGTCGTGTGAACCAAAACCCTATTAATAAATATGAACACATTCCCACTAGTTCCCAAAAAATATGAATTTGTATCAAATTAGAACTAGTAACTAATCCCAACATGGAAGTATTGGAAAAACTCATATAAGCAAAAAATCTCAAATATCCTTGGTCGTGAGACATATAATTGTCACTATAAATAAGAATCATGACTCCAACAGTAGTAATTAGTATTGACATAATAGAAGTAAGTGGATCGATCAAATATCCAAACTCTAAGGAAAAATCAATATCTATGGTCCAAGACCATAGATATTGATAAATAAAACTTCCATTTATTTGTTGAATAGACAGATTGGCCGAAAATCCCATAGCTATACTTAACAGAAAAATACTAGGAAAAGCCCATATACGACGAATATTTTTTGTTGCTGTCGGAATAAGTATAAGTCCAAATCCTATTGACATAGTAACTGTAAGTGGAAGAAAAGGTATTATCCATGCATATTGATATGTATGTTCCATAAGAAAACAAACAAATTGAGATTTTTTTTTATAATTAATAATTGTTTCCGATTCACCAATTCTTATCTCTTTCGAAAAGAACAATAAACAATAATAATGAAAAATATATAATAATATATATATATATTATTATTAATAATAAAATATAATATTTTAAATATAACAAATAATATATATATATTATTTGTTATTTTATGTTAAATGTTAAATCATGTTAAATGTTGAAAGTTAAAAAAAAACTATTATTCACAGAATAAAGTATAGATAATGATTAAAAAAAAAACGATCTATTCCGAACAATACATGTCTTTCACATACAACGATAAATAAAAATGAGTAACCCTTTTTTGAATGGCAGTTCCAAAAAAATGTATTTCTATGTCAAAAAAACATATTCGTAGGAATATTTGGAAGAAAAAAGGATATTTAACTGCAGTAAAAGCTTTTTCTTTAGCGAAATCGGTTTCCACCGGACATTCAAAAAGTTTTTTTGTGCGACAAACAAATAATAAAGTTTTGGGATAATCGGAATTGACATAGCCCGAAGAACTGAAAATTTTTTAAGATGAACGATTCACATTAATTAATGTATTGAACTACTCAATATTAGTTATAACTAGCTGTGGTATGTAGAATAAGAGTTTTCTGTATATTGGGTTCTTATTAAGAATAGTATTTTTCCCTATCCATTAACCTTTCACAATAGAAAATCTTAATCCTATTTTTCTATTGTGAATAGTACAATTGCCATAGAAATTTAAACTCTTTTTTTTATATGCCTAGCCTAAAACTTAATTGGTTTGGTAAATGTTACCTTATTTATATTATATACATATACACAATGAAGAGTATTAATACTTAATGATACTAAAGTATCGGAATCGTTAGAAAAATTCCAAATGAAAAACAAATCATCAAAAAAAATAGAAAGAAAAAGGACAATTCTTAATTCTATCCCTCGACTGAGAGCAAAACTATCGAAATTTCAACTGTATCGGGGGAACTTAGTTTATAGTACGTGAAAGTTGATTGTTAAAACTGAACCTAGGACGATACTAACTAAGGATTATTTTATTGAATGAAGATTCAAATATGAATTTAAACGAGTCTTTTTTCATCGATTCTAATGTTTCCTAGACTATATTGAATCCTTGATTCTTGACGATTCAACATGAATTGAATATTATTATTTCAAGTAAGCCGCCATGGTGAAATCGGTAGACACGCTGCTCTTAGGAAGCAGTGCTAGAGCATCTCGGTTCGAGTCCGAGTGGCGGCATCCTCTAAAAGAGACACAATGTATCCTATAATGTATTCAATTTCCGATTTCAATTCTGTAATGGGACACTTTTTTATGATATTTGTGACTTTAGAACATATATTAACTCATATCTCTTTTTCGATCATTTCAATTGTGATTACGATTCATTTCATGAACTTATTAGTCTACGAAATCGTAGGATTACGTGATTCATCGGAAAAAGGGATGATAGCCACCTTTTTCTCTATAACAGGATTATTAATTTCTCGTTGGATTTCTTCGGGACATTTTCCGTTAAGTAATTTATACGAGTCATTAATCTTCCTTTCATGTAGTTTATTTATTATTCATATAATTTCCAAGAAATTGAACCATAAAAATGATTTAAGCATAATAACTACCCCAAGTACTATTTTTACTCAAGGCTTCGCTACGTCGGGTCTTTCAACTGAAATGCATCAATCCGCAATATTAGTACCCGCTCTACAATCTCAGTGGTTAATGATGCACGTAAGTATGATGTTATTGAGCTATGCAGCTCTTTTATGCGGATCGTTATTATCAATTGCTCTTCTAATCATTACATTTCGAAACAACATCAATTTTTTTTGTAAAAGCAATAATTTCTTAATTAGATCATTTTTCTTTGGTGAGATTAAATACTTGAATGAAAAAAGAAGAAGGGTTTTTAAAAACCCTTCTTTTCTTTCATTTCAAAATTATTACAAATATCAATTGACTCAACGTTTGGATTATTGGAGTTATCGTATGATTAGTTTAGGGTTTACCTTTTTAACCATAGGCATTCTTTGTGGAGCAGTATGGGCCAATGAAGCATGGGGATCTTATTGGAGTTGGGACCCGAAGGAAACTTGGGCATTTATTACTTGGACCATATTCGCGATTTATTCACATACTAGAACAAATCAAAGTTTACAAGGTACGAACTCGGCACTTATAGCTTCTATAGGGTTTTTTATAATTTGGATATGCTATTTTGGGGTCAATCTATTAGGAATAGGTTTACATAGTTATGGTTCATTCACATTAACATCTAATTGAATAAGCTACATGAAAAATACATAAGAATATCGTCCCATATATAACGAAAGTTTGCTTGTTCGAGTTTTTGTTTTGACAACCTGTCAAAACAAAAACTCGAAATGCATCTCATTACAATTCTAATTCACTTTCTTTTTTTGCATTGTACAGCGAACGATTTAAAAAAAATCTTAAAATTAAAGAATTATAAGACTTTTTGTCTCATTAATGAAACACTATCTATAAAAGTAATTAGATAGGATAGCTTGTACCCTGTCAACTGATAACGAGAGAACGAAATCAGGATAAATACCAATCCCTATTATGGGTAGAAAGATACAAATTGAAACAAATAGTTCTCGTGGTCCAGAATCCAAAAAATTAGAGTGTGGAACATTGAATAGCTTGTATCCATAGAACATCTGACGTGACATAGATAATAAATAAATAGGAGTTAATATCACTCCAATTGCCATTACAAAAGTAATTAGTATTTTTGGGATTAAAAGATATTTTGGACTAGTAATTATTCCCAAAAATACTACCGATTCCGCAACAAAACCACTCATTCCTGGCAATGCAAGAGAAGCCATCGAGAAACTACTGAACATGGTAAATATTTTTGGCATTGGGATGGATATCCCTCCCATTTCGTCGAGATAAACAAGACGTGTTCTATCACAACTCGTTCCTGCCAAGAAAAAAAGTGCAGCACCAATAAATCCATGAGAGAGTATTTGTAAAATGGCTCCATTGAGTCCCATGTCGGTTATAGAACCAATTCCTATAATTGTAAAACCCATGTGAGATACAGAGGAATAGGCTATTCTCTTTTTAAAATTGCGTTGACCGAGAGAAATTAAAGCTGCATAGATTATTTGCATCGCTCCAACTATTACCAACCAGGGAGAAAATATAGAATGAGCGTGGGGTAATAATTCCATATTGATCCGAATCAATCCATATGCTCCCATTTTTAATAAGATTCCAGCTAGAAGCATACATGTACTGTAATGTGCTTCTCCATGGGTATTTGGTAACCATGTATGCAGGGGTATAATCGGCGATTTGACAGCATAAGCAATAAAGAAACCAAAATATAATATTATTTCCAATGCCACAGGATATGATTGATTAGCTAATCTTTCAAAATCTAATGTTGGTTCATTGGAACCATATAAACCCATACCTAGAACTCCTATTAAGAGAAAAATAGAACCCCCTGCTGTGTACAAAATAAACTTTGTAGCCGAGTAGAGACGTTTTTTTCCCCCCCACATGGATAAAAGTAAGTAAACAGGAATTAATTCTAACTCCCACATGATGAAAAAAAGTAAAAGGTCTCGAGAAGAAAATGATCCTATTTGACCGCTGTACATTGCTAACATCAGGAAATAGAACAATCGCGAATTTCGCGTAACTGGCCAAGCTGCTAAAGTAGCTAAAGTAGTGATAAATCCTGTCAGTAAAATGGGTCCTATGGAAAGTCCATCGATTCCCAGTCTCCAGTGAAAATCAAAAATATCTATCCATTTATAATCTTCTTCCAATTGGATTAATGGATCGTCCAATTGGAAATGATAACAGAATGCATAGGTTGTTAGAAGGAGTTCTAATAAGCATATACAAATAGTATACCATCTAAACATCTTATTTCCTCTATGAGGAAAAAAGAAAATTGAGGAACCCGCGAATATCGGCAAAACTGCAAGTATTGTTAACCAAGGAAAATAACTCATGATAAAGACAAGATATGTTTTGACCAGAAAAACCCGTGCTCGAAATAATAAATTTTATCGAGTACGGGCTTTTGTCGGTAAAGAGGAATCAAATGATTCAAGTGGAGTTTTTTGTAATGTATCAATAAGATAGACCCATGCTGCGAGTTGTTTCATGCCATAAATAAACACGGACACTCAAAAAATCTGTTGGGCAGGCGGATTCACATCTCTTACAACCTACACAGTCTTCGGTTCTTGGTGCGGAAGCAATTTGCTTAGCTTTACATCCGTCCCAAGGTATCATTTCCAATACATCTGTGGGGCAGGCTCGTACACATTGAGTACACCCTATACATGTATCATAAATTTTTACTGAATGTGACATTGGATCTATAAATTCCAGCTTTGAGCATAAAAAATTTTCGATCTGGTAAAATAAAATTAGTAGTAAATGAATCATACATTTATATTGTAGACACCAGACGAAGCAGTGGTTTATCAAAATTTTAAGAATCAATATATTTCTAAACCTGTTCATGAGAAAAGTCCAAGAGACTTTGATTTCTCTTTCAACAACCATGATCATGCGAGTTGCACATGTGAATTCAAATTGACCAACAAATGAAATTGGTCAATATTTCAATATTAATTCAAAGTATTTATTCAATATGAAAATATTTATTATTCAATAGTAAATTAATTCAATACTAAATATATATATATATATATATTATATATTTTATATATATATTATATATTTTATATATTTATTTTATAATAATAATAAATATTTATAATAATAATATAATAATAATAATAAAAATTATAATCAAAAAAAATTTAAATAATAAAATTATAATAAAATTATAATATATAATATCTAATAGATTAATATTCTATGTGATATTATGTATCTTATGATCATAACTAATTATTCAACAAATTCGATTGATTGATACGAGTTGATTTTCTGTTACGATGGATTGATGAAACAATAGCTAGCCCAATAGCTGCTTCAGCAGCCGCAACAGCTATAACAAAGATTGAGAAAATGTCGCCTTTTAATTGGCGACTATCAAATATATCTGAAAATGTTACGAGATTGATATTAACCGAATTGAGTATAAGCTCAAGACACATAAGTGCTCTAACCATCTTTCGACTTGTGATCAATCCATAGATACCGATAGAGAATAAATAGACACTCAAAAAAAGTACATGCTCGAACATCATTGACTAACTCCTTATCAATCTCGATTCATTTCAATATGAACAACAATTCAACCGATTCGATTGATTAGAATAGAACGATTACAGAATAAAAGAAGGTATTGGCAATAGATAGGTTTAATTAAAAACCTTATAAAAACCTTAAACCTTTCCATTTATTTTATTTATTTAGTTATTTATTTAGAATTAAATTCTAAGTATTTATTATTGACGAGCCATAGTAATTGCACCTATCAAGGAAACTAAAAGAATTATGGAAATGAGTTCAAACGGAAGATAAAAATCTGTTGATAAATGAATACCAATTTGTTGAATGTTACTTATTAGGTCCTGTTCCATAATCTGGCTTGATCTTGTAGTCCAAAAAATTCCGTACCATGACGTATCTGGGATAATAGTAATTAGTGAAAAAAGAATACTTGTACAAACCAGTGAAGTGACCCCATCTCCAATGGTCCAAAAATAGGAATCATTGGAATATTCTGAACCATTCATGAACATTACAGCAAATATGATTAAGACATTTATAGCTCCAACATAAATAAGGAGCTGTGCGGCAGCTACAAAATAGGAATTCGATAGAATATAGAATAAGGATATACAAACAAGAACCAATCCCAACGAAAAGGCAGAAAAAATGGGATTGGTAAGTAATACTACTCCCAGACCTCCTAATACAAGAACTGATCCAAAAAATACTACAAGAATATCATGTATTGGTCCAGGTAAATCCATTATTAAAATAATAAATTAATAAATAAGTCGAAATATTTCATGACCTTACTGAATGGTCCAGGAAAGGAAAAAGGGTTGCCCCATTTTTTTCTTGTATATGATACATTCCTAATTGAATTAAAACTTTTTTTTATATAGATTAATGTAGATATAGATAAAATTATCGAGAAAAGAGTAATGGGGATTGTATATTTCGAAATCATCACGAAAAATATATTCTCAGTTTAAATCAAAGAATAATTCTCAACAATCAATAATTATTAGTTATTATTTGTAGTTACTGACCAAACAAAATAAAAAAAGCTTGGGTCTTTTATATCAAAACAAAATCTTAGTAATTGGTAATCGTTCTTGAATCAAAGGGTTTATCTTTGTCTATTTTGATTTGAGTCGAATTCATAACTGTTTGAATTGTGTAATCTCCAATTATTGACATTGGTAACCGACCCAAAGCAATTTGATTATAATTCAATTCGTGACGATCAGAAGTAGAAAGTTCATATTCTTCAGTCATTGATAAACAGTTTGTTGGACAATACTCGACACAATTACCACAAAATATACAGACCCCAAAATCAATACTATAATTAAGCAATTGTTTTTTTTTAATATCTCTTTCAAATCTCCAATCAACAACGGGTAGATCTATCGGGCATACACGAACACATACTTCACAAGCAATACATTTATCAAATTCAAAGTGGATTCGACCACGGAAACGCTCTGATGTGATCGATTTTTCATAAGGATATTGAATAGTTATAGGTAAACGATTTGTGTGGGATAAGGTAATTACGAAACTTTGACCAATATACCTTGCAGCTCGTATTGTTTGTTGACTATAATTCATGAACCCAGTCACCATAGAGAACATATTGTAAATATCCAGGAATAAATTGATGTTTCTTTCTCTTGTTTGAAAGAGGTTATGAATCTGGAATATCCTTATCGTATTTTCTTATTTATAGTGAAACAAGTTGGGAAGAAGTTGTCAATAATAGATTACCTAAAGAAATAGGTAAAAGAAATTTCCATCCAAGATTTAATAGCTGGTCCATTCTTATCCTAGGCAAAGTCCACCTTGTTGTGATAGGAATGAACAGAAACAAATAAGCTTTAGCTAATGTAATAAAGATACCAATTGTAATTCCAAAAACTCCGGCCATTTTATTTATTCCGAAAAGTTCAGGAATAGATATGTACGGAATAGAAAAATTCCACCCACCTAAGTAAAGAACTGTTACAAATAATGAAGAAAGTAATAGATTTAGGTAAGAAGCAATATAAAATAAACCGAACTTGATACCTGAATATTCGGTTTGATAACCTGCTACTAATTCCTCCTCTGCTTCCGGTAAATCAAATGGCAATCTCTCACATTCGGCTAGAGAAGAAATTAGAAAAACAATAAACCCTATAGGTTGACGCCACAGATTCCACCCCCAAAAACCATATTTTGACTGTGCTTCAACTATATCAACTGTACTTGAACTATTAGATAATCATAGTCGATAATAACATCACTGTTCCCATCGCTATTACAAAACCGTACATGAAACTTCAGCTTCATACGGCTCCTCTATGGCCACAAATAAATGTAAGGACTGGTTCGGTATTTTCACCCGGATAGATCGAATAAAGATACATCGGAGAGTCCCAAATTAGACCAATGGAATTCTGTCCGCTAGAATAAGAAAAAAAGTGCTTCCGAATTGATCTCATCCTTATAATGATAATGATAATTTTTCTTTGTTCGGTAATAACTTAATCTTTCAATAAAATATTCGTTATCAATGTATATATATATAGGCATTAGTTCATGAATAATGATAAGAATTCCGTATGTATGAATACAGATATAGGAAAGAAAGAATAAATAAAGATCTTTTTTTTTTTATTTTATAAAAATTTTTATTCATTCATTCGATTATTGCATTCCATTTCTTTTGTTCCTGTTCTTCTGTCTCAGAAGAAGGTATTTAGAAAAAAAAAAATAAAGGATTAATTCGTTCTTGATAGTCATTTCTTTAATCAGTGAATAGGAGCATACTCGAGATCGGAATCGTAGGGAGATACTTCTTGATCATTTCTACCAACTTAAAGCCCTTATTATGATTCGTTTTATGCAGAAATATCTCTTTTTTTGATACCTTACATTATCCCCATTACTAATCCTTTGTGTACCTTGGTGTTCCTAACTGTCCACCGATTTTTGATTGATCCCCGGTATGTTAATACATACAAGGCAGTAGTGGAAACTCCATACAGTTGATCTTTTGCACCCGCTTCAAGATATGATGACTAATCAAAGAATCTCAATCTTGGGGTAAACAGTTTACGCTGCTTATGTTTACTTTAATTTCATTCTTGTACATAGGGAATGAGATTTTCTCTTCTTACTGCAAATTTATAAGCAGTTTTGTTTCACTCATATAACTATCTGGTTTAACTCATCGATGAATAAAAAAAAATATCTATTCAATACATTCAACCTCTTTTCTTTATTTATTTCTAGGAAAGAGGTAAAAGTTCATATTCCAACGAATCACACGTAGAGATATTGATAACACACATAGAGTTAATGGTATTTCATAACTAATAGATTGAGCAGCAGCTCGTAGACCACCTGAAAAAGAATATTTATTATTCGATCCATATCCTGACATAAGAAGCCCAATAGGGGCAATACTTGAAATGGTGATCCATAAAAAAACACCTATACTGAGATCACCTAAAACAAGGCGGTATCCAAAAGGAATTACTAAATAACTTAGTAGAATTGATATGACCGCTATAGACGGTCCGACACTAAACAAACGAATGTCTCCTCTAGATGGGAGTAGGTCCTCCTTAAAAAGTAATTTAGTCCCATCCGCTAGAGCTTGAAGAATTCCCAACGGACCAGCATATTCAGGCCCAATACGTTGTTGTATCGTTGCAGATATTTCTCTTTCTAACCACACAATTACTAGTACCCCTATTATGATTCCAAATATAAGGGTAAAAATGAATACAAACATCCATATGAGTCCATAGATTTCTTTTATGGATTCCGATGTAGAAAAAGAATTGATAGCTTGTACTTCTGTCGTATCAATTATCATTTCAACGATCAACTTCTCCCATAATGATATCTATACTACCTAGTATCGTCATGATATCAGCCAATTTCATTCTTTTAACTAGCTGAGGAAGAATTTGCAAATTGATGAAACCGGGTGGACGAATTTTCCATCTCCAGGGAAAAATGCTATTATCCCCTATCAAATAAATTCCTAATTCTCCTTTTGGGGCTTCTACTCTGACATAAAGTTCTTGTTTCGACAATTCAAAATTGGGTGAAGGTTTTTTACTAATAAATCTATATTCAAAATCATTCCATTCGGAATTTTTTGCTCTATCAAAGCGTCGGACTTCTAAATTCTCATAGGGACCTCCAGGAATTCCTTCTAGAGCCTGTTGAATAATTTTTATAGATTCCCCCATTTCACCTATTCGTACTAAATAACGAGCTAATGAATCTCCTTCTTTTTGCCATTGGACTTCCCAATCGAATTCATTGTAACATTCATAATGATCAACCTTACGAAGATCCCATTGGATTCCAGAAGCTCGTAACATCGGTCCTGATAAACCCCAATTTATTGCTTCCTCTCCACCAATAATGCCCACTTTTTCAACTCGTTCCAAAAAAATGGGATTCCGTGTAATAAGTTTTTGATATTCAACAACTCCTGTTAAAAAATAATCGCAGAAATCAAAACATTTATCTATCCAGCCATGAGGTAGATCAGCAGCTACTCCTCCGATGCGGAAATAATTATGCATCATTCGCATACCTGTGGCGGCTTCGAATAGGTCATATAACAATTCTCTCTCTCTGAAAATATAGAAAAAAGGAGTCTGTGCACCTATATCCGCCATAAAAGGTCCAAGCCATAACAAATGAGAAGCTATACGGCTCAGCTCCAGCATAATTACTCTGATATAACTGGCTCTCTGAGGTACTTGAACATTTTCCAATTGTTCTGGTGCATTTACCGTTATTGCCTCTGTGAACATAGTAGCTAAATAATCCCAACGTGTTACATAAGGAAGATATTGTATAATTGTTCGGTTTTCTGCTATTTTTTCCATTCCTCTGTGTAAATATCCCAATATAGGTTCACAATCAATAACATCTTCACCATCGAGAGTAACGATCAGTCGAAGAACACCATGCATTGATGGGTGGTGAGGGCCCATATTGACTATCATGAGATCTTTTCTTGTAGCCGGTATAGTCATATTTTTTCTTCCTTAATTCATTATTCCACGAATTCCTCAAAACGAGGTTCATCAAAATAAAAAATCTAATAAAATAACTATTAAAAAAAAATTCAAACGATTAAATTAACGAGTTTTTGGTTCCCGAATATCCAACTGATCCATTAATTTCTTATAACGGACTCTATTTTTCTTTGACAAATAAGCCAGGAGCCGTTGACGTTTTCCCAGAATTATTCGTAGACCTCTTTGGGATAAAAAATCTCTTTTGTGCAATTCCAAATGTGAAGTAAGTCTACGTATCTTACTGGTGAAACTTAATACTTGAAATTCAACAGAACCTTTGTTTTCTTCTTTTTCTTCTTGTGAAATAACTGAGATGAATGAATTTTTGATCATAAAAAAAAAATTTCTATCTTTTTTTCTTTCCCATGGATTTATTTTACTTTACCGAATTACCGAATAGATCAGGAAAAATAAAAATAATAATCTTTATGCCAGTTATTTTAATCTAGTACACACAAAAATTTGGATTTTTTCCTATTTTTTTCTATTCTATCCAAATCAAATTGAAAATTTGATTTGGATAGAATAGAAAAGAAAGAGAAAATACATTTCTACATTCAAGGATTCTGCCGATTTCGTCCTAGATTCAATTGAGTTGATACGCCATTAAATCCGTGTCATGTACCAGAATGTAATACAGTGTATATGTATATCTTTCGGCTTTCATCTACCGAAAAATATCACAGATATATAGGAAATATACTATTAACAAATTCTGAATCGTGGATACATATATATCCTTAACATACTGAAACGGCTACCATTATTGGTATTAAACCAATAGCGATTCATACAAGCTAAATCTTCTAATCGGTAATTGGGCCAAAGAAACAATTTGCATTTAATGAATTTATTTGTATCTGTATTAGTATTAAAATGCTTGTCCTCATTCAAAAATTTTCCAGAGTTTCTTATGTTGCTTTCATTGCAAAATACTAGATTTCTATCCACAAAATTCCAATTACGAGAATTAAAACAAATTAGAATTCTCAATTCTCTACGACGTCTAGGAGATAGAATATTTTCAGGAACAAAGAAATCATAATTACTTTTGTCTCCATTCACAAGTATATTGCCGTGCCTTGCAACGGATTTATAAAAATTCTTCTTATCAACATATCTTTTTTTTATACATTTTCTGTTAGTTTGGTGCTTAATTTTATCGATCAATGAAATACCTAGGGTTTGATATATAATAAATTTTCCATCCCTTTTTATAGATAAACGAATCGGTTCGACAATCAATATTCCCCTTTTTATCAATTCTGTAATAGCTAGATCTTTGTGAGTTAGCAGTTCATACAGACGTATCTCTCCTCTTTGAATCGCGGATATAGCCATTTCCCTTGGATTTATCAGTCTAAGTAGGTGACAATATACCTTGATATTATTGATCATATTTCGATTCAAGGAGTCATCCCATCTTAATTGAAAAAGGAAATATTTTTTCAGGAAGAATTCTAGTTCTGTTTCCTTCTTTTTCTTTTCACCTTTTTTAATGTCTAATCTCGCGTAATTGTCTTCAACTCCAAGATTTTCTTGTTCCTGTTGTTCGTTTTTTTCTTGGTTGAAATTTTCTAATTCAAGATATTCTTTTTGATTAGGTAATATCTGAAGATTTTTTTTATTTTTACTAATATTTTCATAGAAATTAAAATTAAAAAGAAGAAATTTGATTGGTATGATCCATGGTTTAATCCTATATGCATCAAAGAGTGGCACAAATTCTGGGAACAACGGGAGTTCTAGATTTGATATGGTACGATAAACCTTTTCTTGATTCATTCCCATCCAATCAAAAAAAATACTTTTTTGATTGGATGGTTTAATTCCTTGATGAATTGTAAGAGAAAAAATATCTTTTTTTTTCCATTTTTTGATAAAAATTTCAGTCTTAGTATTTTTCTCAATTTTGGTGCTGATATGCGTATTGGTCCAGGTCTCAATGTCGATATTTTTTCTAAGACAAATAGGGAGAATTCTACAATCAAAATATTTTCTATCCAGATTTTTATGTGTAGCAATAATATATTCCTCTTCTAGATAATTACTAATAGGTATACTTACCAATACATAAAATGATTCGGGTTTCAGTGTATTGAAATTGTATGGAATTTCTTGGTCTCCTTTTACTTGTAATGTTGATTCATAAATATATGAGTCCTTCCTATTCCCATAATTCATATATTTATGTGATAAAAGAGAATATCTGTAGTGTTTTTTAAATTTTTCTTTTTGACTCGTCAATGAATCCACTGCCATCGCATAGTAATTTTGCTTCATGTAATGAATTAATTGGTCTTTTTCTTTTTTATGTGAATCAAATTTAATTGAGTTTTTATTTTGAATCATAGAGCGTTGGTTGATTCTATTTCGCCATTTTTGAGGTACTAATCGAGACCATTTTGTCTGAGATAAATTGTATTGATAATGGCCCTTTAACCAGTTTTTCCATTCATTTTTTCCAGACTTATAAATTTTCTTTTGCTTTGATTTGGAATCAAATATTCCTCGTGTCATACAATAATCCTTGATTTTATCCTTAATAAAAGAATGGGTCCTGGTATATTGAAGTACAGATCTCAAGTGATACTTGTTAAGTAATTGGGTTTGTGATAATTTGTAAAATACATATGCTTGGGATAAGTAGGATAAATCATAATTATAATAATAATAAATATTTGAATAATAATAATTATTACTGATATTAGTATTAGAAAACGATTTTTTTATAGTCGAAATAAAGTTCATTGTATTCTGATCTGTTTTATCAATTCCTTTTCGATTTGTTTCATCGTTGTAAATCGATTTTTTGATAATTTTTTTTATTGATTCAAGAAAAAGTTGTGCATTGATCCTAAAAATAGTAATCATACGTAAAAAGATATCTATGTATATTTTTTCAATGAATGATTTCATAAAAAAATGGAATTTACGTATAAATCGGATCTTTTTTCTTTTAAATATCTGCAAAATATGTTTCTGTGATTCCGATTTTTTATCATCACAAGTTAGAACTATTTTTTTCTTGTCTTTTGTGATTCGTTCTAGTTCTATTTGATTCCTGATTGTGACTGTCCTATCAGCAAGATCCTTTATTTTTTTTTCTATGAGTGAGTAATTTGCCCAATTCATGGATCGAATTCGAACGGTTGATTTGCGAATAATCTTATTATTTATTTTAGAATCTCTTACATTTTCATTCGGTTTATATACTTTTACCTTCCTCGATTCAAATAAGAAAATGGGGTTTACTTTTTCCTTCATTTTTTGTTTTATAACTAGAACTATTTCGATAACCCATTTTTTTTTTTCTTTAAAAACTTTTGGAAGGAAAAAAGAATTCTTTTTTCCTTCCAAAAGTTTTTTTAGGAGTTCTTTATAAATGGGTTCAAAAAAAGAAGGTCGTTTTCGGGGAGAACCAAAAGGAACTTCTGTTTCCATTCCCCAAACTGTTAAATAACAAAAATTCTCTTTTTTTCTTTTTTTTTTCATTGGATCTCTATGATGAGATCGTATTTTAGATCTTCGCCAAGGTTTAATATAGAAAGGAGATAGAATCTTTATCTGAATACCCTCTGTTAACCAATTTTTGGGAAATTCTGTTTCCGATAATTGAACACCATTATAGTTGCATTTAACATGTCTTTCTCTCTTCCATTCCTTCCAATCCTCATACCACTCGGGCAATTCGTGTAATAACACACGGCCAATATTTTTCGCTATTATCAATGAAGACAATACAATGTATTTTCTAAGAAAAGAATGGGCTATTAAGATTGAACTTCTTATTGCTTGACCAAATAGAATGTTATTCCAACTTTCTGCTGCTACTGTCCGTTCATTTTCCTTTTTTTTCTCCTCGTTTTTTTTCTTTTCTTTTGTCCTTTCCTCCTCAAAATTGGAAATTTTCAATTCCGGTTCTCTCTCGACCGAATTCCTAAAAATGAGATTCGTCATTTCAGAGATATCAAAAGAAGAAAAAAAAAATATTTTGTCTATTCGATCCAAAAAAAGCGGGGAATGCGGATTTGCATGAAATATTTGCCAAATAACTGTTTTACGTCTTTGAGTACGCATGGATCCTTTTATTATATCCCTACGAAAATCCGATTGTTGCGGGTAGCGTATCAAAGTTACATCTTCTGTTTGATCACTATTACTAGTATTATTAGTAAAAAAATTGATATTATTCTCATTATCAGTATAAATCATCACACGTTTGACTCTTCTTGAACGAATTTCAATATCTTCCATCGATTTTTCCTCATTTTCTTCCTCCAGTTCTTCCAGAAGATTGGTCAATTTATATGACCATTGAGAAACCTTTTTACTGATTTCTTCTATTCCAATGGATTCATTTCTAGTTGTTTGATCATTTTGATCAATTGTCATTATATCGAATACAAATTTCAAAGATTTTGCTTGACTTTCTGAATCAATTTTTCTTTGTTCTGCCAATAAAGAACAGTTTTTCAAAGAAAAATTGGGTGTGAATTCAAAAGAAAATGAGGTTAAGGAATTACCGATATAATTCAAAAATGATTTACCATCACCAAGTGAATTCTTTTGATGTTCAAATTCTCGGAAATTATTAGGAAATAGCTCATGGATCTTATTTATCCAAAGACTTTTTATGGAATCCTCCATATAAGGGATAAAATCATTTATGATTGTATGTAAATCAAAATCTTTTATTGCTCCACGGCATGGTCCGCTCAATAAAGGATCATAAGTTTTGGTCAAGCATTCTTTTTTATTCTTATGATTGCAAAATCTAGTCCTTTTTTCGAGCATATCTAGAGCAAGAAATCCTTTTTCTTTTTTTTCTTTTTCTAGAGCTTTTATTCGCCTTATTAATTCATTGCTCAAGTTGTATTTTTTTTGTTCATTGGTATAAACCCAATAATTATACAGGTCTCCATGGGATAAATTTTTTGTCGTGTACAAAGACATTTTTCGTTCTATCATTTCCGAAAAAGTCGATAAACTGGGTGGATATGTAAAAGATATTTTTTGTTTCCCATTACTTGGACATGTATAAAAAAAATATTGTGACATTTCATTTCGTACAGCATTTTCAAACCGATCATTTTTTATATATCGCAATGGACAATTCCATCGTTTATAATCGAAAAGAAAAGTCACAAGAGGTTTTTCAAAGCAGAAATAAGTCTTTTCATTTTTCTCTTCTTTAAGTCTTCCCAATTCCCAATTATCTTGATAGGTATCAAGATAAGAATCTTCGTAAACCGGATCTTCTTGTTCCTGTTTAGTCTCCTTCGTTTCGGAAGTTGTTTCTACATCGCTTTCTTCCTCACTTTCTCCCCATTCTTCCATTTCTGAGGTTTCTTTCAGTTTCTTAGTGACAATAGGCGACGGCATTCTGCCTAAATAGTAGACACAGGTGATAAATAAGAGAATACTAAAGATTCGAGCCATAGAATTTCTCAATTCTGACACAAGGTACTTATTAGATCGAATAGAATGATTTTGCCGTATCCAGAATAATACCAATCCAACCCATTTCATGAATAAAATGTGACCAATTAACCAACCAACAAAACTACTTGTTACAAATAACATCTTGTTGTTGCATCGAAACATATAAATGTTGACTAATCTGGCTAACGTTGAACTTGGTAAAATGAAATGGTTGAATAATTGAAAAATTAGATTATTCAGGAATACACATTGAATGCTGAGATTACGCATTGAATTTCTGGTAGTAGATCCATAATAAAAAAAGTTTT